ATTAATTGGTTCTGTTAGGTTAGCTATATGTTGTGTATTATCAACGATTTCTACCGAAGGTGGTAAGATAATGTCTTGAGCAGTTACATATCCAGGACCCTTGACACAAATAAACGCATCATGAGTTCCATAGAGAGTGCTTCTCAATACAATTTCTTTCAAATTCATTAAAATTTCATGTACGGATTCTTGAATACCTATTATAGTAGAATATTCATGTGGTATTTTTTCGGATTTTGCGCGTGTGATACATGTTCCTTCTATTTCTCCAAGCAAAGCTCTTCGCATCGCAATTCCTATTGTATCGGCTTGGCCCTTCATAAGTGGAGCCAGAATAAAGCGTCCATAATAAAGACGCTTGCTGTCTGTTCTTGATTCAACACACTTCCATTGTAGTGCCCGAGTAGATATTATTACATTCTCTTGAACCATAGTAATATTATTTTATCAAATTATCAAATCATTGGATTATTTATTTCTCTTGAAATATCTTCAATTTTTACACACGTCTTTTTTTAGGGGGTCTACAGCCATTATGTGGCATAGGAGTTACATCTCGTATGAAACTTAATAGTATACCACTTCTACGAATAGCTCTTAATGCTGCATCTCTTCCGAGACCGGGGCCTTTTATCATGACTTCGGCTCGTTGCATACCTTGATCCACTACTGTTCTAATAGCATTTCCCGCTGCGGTTTGAGCGGCAAATGGTGTCCCTCTTCTTGTACCCTTGAATCCACAAGTACCAGCGGAGGACCAAGAAATTACCCGACCCCGTACATCTGTAACAGTCACAATAGTATTGTTGAAACTTGCTTGAACATGAATAACTCCCTTTGGTATTCTACGCATATTTTTACGCGAACTAATATGTCTATTCTTACGTGAACTAATTCTTGGTATAGTTTTTGCCATATTTTGCCATCTCATAAATCTAAGTCAGAGATATATGGATATATCCATTTAATGTCAAAACAGATCCTTTATTTAACATCTTTACATTGGGTCCTTTAAATTTTAAAATTTTATAGATCCCCTTTTTTCTTTTATAGATCCCCTTTTTTCTAAAGATTATCCTTGTCTTTGTTTATGTCTTGGGTTGGAACAAATTACTATAATTCGTCCTCGTCTACGGATCAGTCGACATTTTTCACAAATTTTACGAACGGAGGCTCTTATTTTCATATTTGTCATTCCTTAATTCTGAATTTCTTTATTGGAAGAAAATAAGCTTCTTGAAATTTTTCAATTTCGAATTGTATTCCCACGAAATCAATGTTGAAATTGAAAAAAAAAAAAAAAAAACTATCTAATCATTCGAATCTTTGTTTTGGAGTCGAAAAATTATACGTCCTCCAATTGAATTATAATGACTTGCTTCAATTTTTATTCTATACCGCCAGTATATCTATAAAAGTATATGTATAAAAAAAATACGTCGAATCCTTCCTGAAACATAACCTAAAATCAGGTCTTCATTATCTAAATGAATCCAGAGCATACCATTAGAAAGTAATTCAGAAATTAAACTTTCAGGAATCTTTTTTTTGTTCTTTCACTTGAGTTATCAACTAACGTGGAAGGAGAAATATTATAAACTCGCCTTTTCTCTTTTTTTTTTTCACAAATAGAAAAATTTTGTATATAATTCAGATCTCAGAAAGATTACCATATATAACACAAAATTTCTCCACCAATTCCTTCTAGTCGAGCCTCTCTGTCTGTCATTATACCTCGAGAAGTAGAAAGAATTACAATCCCCATTCCGCCTAAAATTCTAGGAATTCGTTGATAGTTAGAATAGATTCGTAGACCGGGTCGACTGATCCGTTTTAAATTTAAACCATTTCTATATGGACCTTTCCTATTCCTTCTATGTCGTAGGGTTAAAACCAAAAAAAAATTCTTGTCTTCCTGATGTTTCCTCATGTTTTCAATAAAACCTTCTCGTAAAAGAATTTTAACAATGTTTTCAGTAATGTTAGTAGATGGTATTCGAACTGTTTTTTTTTTATTCATGTCAGCATTTCGTATAGAAGTTATTATGTTAGCAATAGTGTCTTTACTCATAATAAACTAAGATTATTGTTGTCCCCGAATTTGAATATAATTAACATGCTCTTTTTTTCTTTATTTTTGATTTCTGAATTTTTAAAGGTATATACGTGAGACACAAACAATCTACTAATTAAGTTAATAAATTTTATTCAAATACTATAAAATACTCTAACTGTATTATAGTCTTGTCTTATAATACTTCAGGTGCTATTATAATACTTCAGGTGCTAATGAAACTATTTTAGTGAAATTTAACTGTCTTAATTCTCGGGCGATCGCTCCAAAAATTCGAGTTCCCTTTGGATTTCCTTCTTGATCAATAACAACTGCAGCATTGTCATCATATCGTATTATCATACCGTTGTCACGTTTGAGTTCTTTACAAGTACGTACAATTACAGCTCTGATCACTTCTGATCTTTCTAGAGGTGTATTTGGTAC